GCAAATGTAGCTTAAATTAAAGCATAACACTGAAGATGTTAAAATGAGCCCTAGAAAGTTCCATAAGCACAAAAGTTTGGTCCTGGCTTTACTAACAACTCTAGCTAAACTTACACATGCAAGTATCCGCGCCCCGGTGAGAATGCCCTTTATTCCCTGCTCGGGAACAAGGAGCTGGTATCAGGCACACTTAAATGAAGCCCACGACACCTTGCTTAAGCCACACCCCCACGGGAATCCAGCAGTGATAAACATTAAGCTATGAGTGAAAACTCGACTTAGTTAATGCTATTTAGAGTCGGTAAAACTCGTGCCAGCCACCGCGGTTATACGAGAGACTCAAGTTGTTAGTCATCGGCGTAAAGAGTGGTTAAGATAAGACAAAAACTAAAACTAAAGCCGAATGCCCTCAGGGCTGTTATAAGCGCTACGAAGGTAAGAAGCTCAACGACGAAAGTGGCTTTACCCAATCTGAACCCACGAAAGCTAGGAAACAAACTGGGATTAGATACCCCACTATGCCTAGCCGTAAACATCGACAGTAAACTACACCCACTGTCCGCCCGGGGACTATGAGCACCAGCTTAAAACCCAAAGGACTTGGCGGTGCTTCAAACCCACCTAGAGGAGCCTGTCCTAGAACCGATAATCCCCGTTAAACCTCACCCTTCCTTGTTCTTTTCAGCCTATATACCACCGTCGCCAGCTTACCCTGTGAAGGCCTAGTAGTAAGCGGAATCGGCACAGCCCAAAATGTCAGGTCGAGGTGTAGCCTATGGAAGGGGAAGAGATGGGCTACATTCACTGGTACAGTGAATACGGATGATCACCCTGAAACGGGTATCTGAAGGAGGATTTAGCAGTAAGCAAAAAATAGAGTGTTTTGCTGAAGTCGGCCATGAAGCGTGCACACACCGCCCGTCACTCTCCCCTCGCCTTTTTAGCAACCTGGACGTATAATTACTACACCACCAAACCCAAGGGGAGGCAAGTCGTAACATGGTAAGCGTACCGGAAGGTGCGCTTGGAACAAACCCAGAGTATAGCTAAGACAGGAAAGCATCTCCCTTACACCGAGAAGTCATCCGTGCAAATCGGATTACCCTGAAGCTCACTAGCTAGTCCTATGATCAAAAACAACTACCCACATCAATAACCCCTAAAACACGTAACCCATAACTAAACAAAACATTTTCCCCCTTTAGTATAGGTGATAGAAAAAGAACCCTGGAACTACAGAGAAAGTACCGCAAGGGAATGCTGAAAAAGAAATGAAATAACTCAGTCAAGCCCAAAAAAGCAGAGATTTTAACTCGTACCTTTTGCATCATGATTTAACTAGAAATTTTCGAGCAAAGAGTGCTTTAGTTCGACCCCCCGAAACTAAGTGAGCTACTCCAAGACAACCTGCTTTAGGGTAAACCCGTCTCTGTTGCAAAAGAGTGGGAAGAGCTTCGAGTAGCGGTGACAGACCAATCGAACTTAGTTATAGCTGGTTGCCTGAGAACTGGATAAAAGTTCAGCCTCCCGGATTCTCCACTCACTGTGCTCCGTGCCTATAAAGACACACCAAACTATAAAAACACATAAGTAAACCCTTTAGTAAACACTTAAGAAAACGCTTAAAAAGACGCTTAAAGAAACCGAGAGAGTTAATCAAAGGGGGTACAGCCCCTTTGATACAAGATACAACTTTAACAGGAGGGTAAAGATCATAATTAAACAAGGCAGCGTGTATCAGTGGGCCTAAGAGCAGCCACCTTAACAGAAAGCGTTAAAGCTCGAACACTTCCCCTGCCCTATATCCCGACAACCCAATCTCACCCCCCTAACCCTACCAGGCCGCTCCATGCAAGCATGGATGAGATTATGCTAATATGAGTAACAAGAGAACACCCGATTCTCTCCTGACACAAGTGTAAATCGGAGCGGACCTGCCACCGAACCTTAACGGCCCCAAACAAAGAGGGCACTGAATAATTAACCTTAGTAGCCTAGAAAAACACTCAACATAACACCGTTAACCCTACACTGGTGTGTCCACAAGGAAAGACTGAGAGAAAGAGAAGGAACTCGGCAAACACGAGCCTCGCCTGTTTACCAAAAACACCGCCTCTTGCAAAACTAACGAATAAGAGGTCCCGCCTGCCCACTGACTATATGTTCAACGGCCGCGGTATTTTGACCGTGCGAAGGTAGCGTAATCACTTGTCTTTTAAATGAGGACCTGTATGAATGGCACAACGAGGGCTCGACTGTCTCCTCTTTCCGGTCAATGAAATTGATCTTACCGTGCAGAAGCGGTAATATTAACATAAGACGAGAAGACCCTATGGAGCTTTAGATAACAAGGCAGACTGCGTTAAGCACCCTTATAGAAAAGATCAAACTAGCTGAACTACTGCCCGAATGTCTTTGGTTGGGGCGACCACGGCGAAACAAAAAACCCCCGTGCGGAAAGAGGGGACCATCCCTCCAAACCAAGAGCTCCCGCTCTAATGAACAGAATATCTGACCTATAAGATCCGGCAATGCCGATCAACGGACCGAGTTACCCTAGGGATAACAGCGCAATCCCCTTCTAGAGTCCATATCGACAAGGGGGCTTACGACCTCGATGTTGGATCAGGACATCCTAATGGTGCAGCCGCTATTAAGGGTTCGTTTGTTCAACGATTAAAGTCCTACGTGATCTGAGTTCAGACCGGAGTAATCCAGGTCAGTTTCTATCTATGACATGATCTTTTCTAGTACGAAAGGACCGCAAAGAAGAGGCCCATGCTTCAAGTACGCCTCACCTTGACCTCCTGAAAACAACTAAAAAAGGCAATAGGGCATATTTATCCATTCCGCTATAGCCGAGAAAACGCTATGTTAAGGTGGCAGAGCCTGGCTATGCAAAAGGTCTAAACCCTTCCCACAAAGGTTCAAATCCTTTCCTTAACTATGCCCCCGCTACTCCTCACTCATCTCATTAGTCCCCTCACTTTTATCATCCCTGTACTACTAGCCGTTGCTTTTCTTACACTCATTGAACGAAAAGTTCTAGGCTATATACAACTGCGTAAAGGTCCAAACGTTGTAGGCCCCTACGGACTTCTCCAACCCATTGCAGACGGACTAAAACTATTTATTAAAGAACCTATTCGACCCTCAGCTTCCTCCCCCCTCCTATTTCTCTTAGCCCCTATACTCGCTCTCACCCTGGCCCTCACCTTATGAGCACCCATACCCTTGCCCTACCCGGTCATCGACCTAAATCTAGGTATTCTCTTTATCCTCGCCCTATCTAGTCTCGCAGTTTATTCAGTTCTAGGCTCAGGTTGAGCATCCAACTCAAAATATGCACTCATCGGCGCTCTACGAGCAGTCGCCCAAACCATTTCATATGAGGTGAGCCTAGGACTTATTCTACTAAATACTATTATTTTTACCGGAGGGTTCACACTACAAACCTTCAACATCGCCCAAGAAAGCACATGACTAGTGTTACCTACCTGGCCCCTCGCCGCAATATGGTACATCTCAACGCTAGCAGAAACAAACCGCGCCCCCTTTGATCTCACGGAGGGGGAATCAGAGCTGGTATCTGGGTTCAATGTAGAATATGCAGGAGGGCCTTTCGCCCTATTCTTCCTTGCAGAATATGCCAACATCCTCCTTATAAACACACTTTCTGCCACCATATTCCTCGGAGCCTCCCATTTCCCCATAATGCCAGAACTTACTACAATTAACATAATGGCTAAAGCAACCCTTCTGTCAATCATATTCCTCTGAATTCGAGCCTCGTACCCCCGATTTCGATACGACCAACTAATGCACCTGATCTGAAAAAGCTTCTTACCTCTAACACTAGCCCTGGTCATCTGACACCTAGCCCTCCCAATTGCGCTCACAGGCCTCCCCCCTCAGTTATAAACCAAGAGCCGTGCCTGAATCTAAGGGCCACCTTGATAGGGTGGATTATGTAGGTTAAAACCCTGCCGTCTCTTTAGAAAAAAGGGATTCGAACCCCTCCTTGAAAGATCAAAACTTTCCGTGCTTCCACTACACCACTTCCTAATCCCTAAGTAAGGTCAGCTAATAAAAGCTTTTGGGCCCATACCCCAGAAATGTTGGTTAAAATCCTTCCCTTACTAGTGACAGCATTTCTTCCCGTGATTTTCCTATTCTCCCTTGGACTCGGAACTACTATTACTTTCGCCAGCTCTCACTGAGTATTAGCATGAATGGGGTTAGAAATTAACACCCTATCTATCCTTCCCCTTATAGCTAACTCCCACCACCCTCGAGCCATTGAGGCCGCCACCAAATATTTCCTTACACAGGCAACAGCCGCCACAACAATACTATTTGCAGGCATCTCTAACGCCTGAATCACAGGCCAATGAGACATTCTGCAAATATCTCACCCCGTCCCTACAACCCTGGCTATTCTTGCCCTCTCCATAAAAATAGGTCTTGCCCCCTTTCACTACTGACTGCCAGAAGTCCTACAAGGGCTCAATCTCACCACAGCCCTAATCCTCTCTACATGACAAAAACTTGCCCCCTTCATCCTTCTAATTCAGATGACACCAACCCACCCAAACATCCTAATATGATTAGGACTTCTTTCCATCTTAATCGGAAGCTGAGGGGGCCTCGGCCAACTCCAACTCCGAAAAATTCTTGCCTACTCCTCAATCGCCCACCTGGGCTGAACAGCAGTAGTAATACAATTCTCAGTACAAATTTCACTACTTATTCTCCTCACATACATAATTATAACCTCTGCAATATTCCTAATGTTCAACTTCAACAAAGCAACCAACTTTGGCGCACTTACAATCTCTTGAACAAAAGCACCCACACTTGCCTCCCTTGCACCTCTCGTTTTCCTGTCTCTAGGAGGGCTTCCCCCCTTAACAGGTTTCGCACCAAAATGACTAGCCATTCAAGAACTAACCACTCAAGGCCAAGTACTAGTATCCTTACTAGCCGCACTAGCAGCCTTAATCGGGCTCTACTTCTATCTACGACTAGCCCGAACAATGTCCATAACCTTCTCTCCTAATAACCCATCAGGAATGACCCCTTGACGTCTTCCTGTTGTTCAACAAACCCTTCCCCTCGCCATCTCTGTCATCGCCTCAACCTCCCTCCTACCCTTAACTCCGATGATTGTGGCAATAATCTCCTAACTATATAGCTGCCTAGAGACTTAGGTTAAACACAAGACCAAGGGCCTTCAAAGCCCTCAGCGGGGGTGAAAGTCCCTCAGCCTCTGTAAAACCTGCGGGAAATTATCCCACATCTTCTGCATGCAAAGCAGACACTTTAATTAAGCTAAGGCCTTACTGGACGAGTAGGCCTCGATCCTACAAACTTCTAGTTAACAGCTAAACGCTCAAACCAACGAGCATCCGTCCAACTTTCCCCCGCCTGGCGGGGCCCGAAACAGGCGGGGGAAAGCCCCGGCAGGGGTTATCCTGCTTCTTCAGACTTGCAATCTGACGTGATCACACCCCAGGGCTTGGTAAGAAGAGGGTTCGAACCTCTGTCTGTGGGGCTACAATCCACCGCTTAAAACTCAGCCATCCTACCTGTGGCAACCACCCGTTGATTATTCTCTACCAATCATAAAGACATCGGCACCCTTTACCTTGTATTTGGTGCTTGGGCCGGAATAGTAGGCACGGCTTTGAGCCTACTCATTCGAGCTGAGCTCAGCCAACCTGGCTCCCTTCTGGGGGACGACCAAATTTATAATGTTATCGTAACGGCACACGCGTTCGTAATAATCTTCTTTATAGTGATACCCATCATAATTGGAGGCTTTGGCAACTGACTTATTCCTCTGATAATTGGGGCCCCAGATATGGCCTTCCCCCGAATGAATAACATAAGTTTCTGACTGCTCCCCCCGTCCTTCTTCCTCCTCCTGGCCTCCTCCGGCGTTGAGGCAGGAGCCGGCACTGGATGAACAGTTTACCCCCCACTGGCCGGTAACCTTGCACATGCAGGAGCATCAGTTGACCTGACCATCTTTTCCCTTCATCTAGCAGGGATCTCCTCAATTCTTGGGGCTATTAACTTTATCACCACCATTATCAACATGAAACCGCCTGTTATAACCCAATATCAAACCCCTCTTTTCGTATGATCCGTCCTAATTACTGCCGTCCTGCTTCTCCTGTCTCTCCCCGTGCTCGCCGCTGGGATCACAATACTGCTCACAGACCGGAATCTAAACACAACCTTCTTCGACCCGGCAGGAGGAGGGGACCCTATTCTATACCAACACCTATTCTGATTCTTCGGGCACCCGGAAGTCTATATTTTAATTCTCCCTGGCTTTGGAATAATCTCCCACATTGTCGCCTACTACTCTGGCAAGAAAGAACCTTTTGGCTATATAGGCATGGTCTGAGCCATAATAGCAATTGGCCTCTTAGGGTTTATTGTATGAGCCCACCATATGTTCACAGTTGGTATGGATGTAGATACACGAGCCTACTTCACATCCGCAACTATAATTATCGCAATTCCCACCGGTGTAAAAGTTTTCAGCTGACTAGCAACTCTACACGGAGGCGCAATCAAATGAGAAACACCCCTCCTGTGAGCTCTAGGCTTCATCTTCCTTTTTACCGTTGGGGGTCTGACAGGAATTGTCCTGGCCAACTCGTCCCTCGATATTGTTCTACACGACACATACTACGTCGTAGCCCACTTCCATTATGTACTCTCCATGGGAGCCGTGTTCGCCATCCTTGCCGCCTTTGTCCATTGATTCCCCCTCTTCTCAGGTTACACCCTTCATGACACTTGAACAAAAATCCACTTTGGAATCATGTTCGTAGGGGTAAACTTAACCTTTTTCCCCCAACATTTCCTAGGCCTAGCAGGAATGCCACGACGGTACTCAGACTACCCAGACGCCTACACCTTATGAAACACAATCTCCTCTATTGGCTCCTTAATCTCCCTGGTAGCCGTAGTTATATTCTTATTTATTATCTGAGAAGCATTTGCTGCTAAACGAGAAGTCCTGTCAGTAGAGCTCACCATAACCAACCTGGAATGACTTCATGGCTGCCCTCCTCCCTACCACACATTCGAAGAGCCTGCATTCGTCCAAGTCAACTAAAATTTCGAGAAAGGAAGGAATTGAACCCCCGTAAGCTGGTTTCAAGCCAACCGCATAACCACTCTGCCACTTTCTTCATGAGACGCTAGTAAAACAAATTACCCTGCCTTGTCAAGGCAACATTGCAGGTTAAAACCCTGCGCATCTTATTTAACTAATGGCACACCCCTTACAACTAGGTTTCCAAGACGCAGCCTCACCCGTAATGGAGGAATTACTTCACTTCCACGATCACGCTCTGATAATCGTCTTTATAATTAGCGCACTAGTGCTTTATATTATTATTGCTATAGTATCAACTAAACTTACCAATAAACACATTCTAGACTCTCAAGAAATTGAAATTATCTGAACTGTCCTCCCAGCAGCTATTTTAGTAATAATCGCCCTTCCCTCCCTACGTATTCTTTATCTCATAGACGAAATCAATAACCCCCATCTTACAATTAAAGCCATGGGACACCAATGATACTGAAGCTATGAATATACTGACTACGAAGAACTCAGCTTTGACTCATACATAATCCCTACGCAAGACCTCGCCCCTGGCCAATTCCGCCTCCTAGAAGTAGACCATCGAATAGTAGTCCCGGTTGAAGCCCCTGTACGTGTTCTAGTCTCTGCCGAAGACGTGCTCCACTCCTGAACAGTACCCTCCCTGGGAGTAAAAATAGACGCAGTACCAGGACGCCTTAACCAGACAGCCTTCATCACATCTCGATCTGGAGTCTACTACGGACAATGTTCAGAAATTTGCGGAGCTAATCACAGTTTTATACCTATTGTAGTTGAAGTCGTTCCTTTACAGCACTTCGAAAACTGGTCCTCCACCTTATTAGAAAGCGCATCACTAAGAAGCTAAACTGGGAACAAGCGTTAGCCTTTTAAGCTAAAGAATGGTGGCCCCCGCCCACCCCTAGTGACAAATCCCCCAACTTGACCCAACCCCATGATTCCCGACCCTTACCCTGTCCTGACTAGTCTTTCTTACCATCCTCCCTCTTAAAATTATGGCTCACGTATCCCCAAACGGGTTTAACCCCGCAGAAATGAAAAAATTCCAGGCAAAAACCTGAGCCTGGCCATGACATTAAGCTTTTTTGACCAGTTCCTGAGCCCCTCATTTCTTGGCATCTCGCTAATAACCTTGGCTCTCACACTACCTTGAGTCCTGCTTCCAACCCCTGGTCCCCGTTGGATAAGCAGTCGACTCTTGACTTTACAAAACTGATTTATTAACCGGTTTACACAGCAACTCTTCACGCCTGTCGGCGTGTCAGGCCATAAGTGAGCCCTTATCCTTACCTCGCTTATGATATTCCTGGTTATTCTAAACTCGCTAGGCCTGCTCCCATACACCTTTACCCCTACTACACAGCTCGCGCTTAATCTCGGTCTGGCGATTCCTCTCTGATTGGCCACCGTGCTTATCGGACTACGAAACCAACCTACAATTTCTGTAGGACACCTACTCCCCGAAGCAACCCCTGGAATACTGATTCCAATCTTAGTCGTAATCGAAACAGTCAGTCTGTTCATTCGCCCGTTAGCATTAGGCGTACGGCTAACCGCCAACCTCACTGCAGGACACCTATTAATTCAACTAATCTCCACAGCCACCTTCGTGCTGCTCCCTATGCTTCCAGCTGTAGCATTACTAACAATACTCCTACTATACCTCTTAACTATCTTAGAAGTCGCAGTTGCAATAATTCAAGCTTATGTGTTTGTATTATTACTAAGTCTGTACCTTCAAGAAAACGTATAATGGCCCACCAAGCACACGCATACCATATAGTCGACCCCAGCCCCTGACCTTTAACAGGCGCAATTGCTGCTATGTTAATAACATCTGGGCTAGCAATCTGATTCCACTTTCGCTCCACAATCCTAATCTTAATCGGAACAGCAATTCTTCTCTTAACCATATATCAATGATGACGAGACATCATTCGAGAAGCCACATTTCAAGGACACCACACACCCCCTGTTCAAAAAGGACTACGCTACGGAATAATTCTCTTCATCACTTCCGAAGTTTTCTTCTTCCTAGGATTCTTCTGGGCCTTCTACCACTCAAGCCTCGCCCCGACCCCCGAGCTAGGAGGATGCTGACCCCCAACTGGAATCTCAACCTTAGACCCATTTGAAGTCCCCCTGCTTAACACAGCTGTCCTACTTGCCTCCGGAGTAACTGTCACCTGAGCCCACCATAGCATTATAGAAGGCGAACGAAAACAAGCCATTCACTCCTTACTACTAACAATCATTCTTGGCTTCTACTTCACCTTCCTTCAAGCCATAGAATACTACGAAGCACCTTTCACAATCGCAGATGGGGTTTATGGCTCTACTTTCTTTGTAGCTACCGGCTTTCACGGACTCCATGTAATCATCGGCTCTACATTCCTAGCTGTCTGCCTATTACGGCAAATTCAATACCACTTTACATCACAACACCACTTCGGATTCGAAGCAGCCGCCTGGTACTGACACTTTGTAGACGTCGTATGACTTTTCCTTTACATCTCCATCTACTGATGAGGCTCATAATCTTTCTAGTATAATACGAATATACGTGACTTCCAATCCCTCGATCTCGGTTTAAATCCGAGGAAAGATAATGAATTTAATCATAACAATCATCACAATTGCAACCGTCCTGTCACTGATCTTAATCATTGTGTCCTTCTGACTCCCCCTAATAAACCCTGACCACGAAAAACTTTCCCCTTATGAATGCGGCTTTGACCCGCTAGGCACAGCTCGACTGCCCTTCTCCCTCCGATTCTTCCTCATCGCAATCCTTTTCCTTCTTTTCGACCTAGAAATTGCCCTCTTACTTCCCCTTCCTTGGGGAGACCAATTACCATCCCCTTTACTTACTTTCCTCTGAACCTCAGCTGTCCTAGCACTTCTTACCCTAGGCCTAATCTATGAGTGACTCCAAGGAGGCCTGGAATGGGCCGAGTAGGTAATTAGTTTAACAAAAACATTTGATTTCGGCTCAAAAACTTGTGGTTAAAGTCCACAATTAACCTAATGACTCCTGTCCAATTCACCTTTTCCTCAGCCTTCATCCTAGGCCTGGCAGGCCTAGCCTTCCATCGAACCCACCTCCTCTCTGCCCTGCTATGCCTAGAAGGAATGATGCTCTCTCTATTTATTGCCCTCTCCCTATGGTCACTACAACTAGACGCCACTAACTTCTCTGCCTCCCCTATGCTCCTCCTCGCATTCTCGGCCTGCGAAGCAAGTGCAGGTCTTGCCCTCTTAGTCGCTACTACCCGAACCCACGGGTCCGATCGCCTACAAAACCTAAATCTTCTCCGATGCTAAAAATTCTTATCCCAACTTTAATGCTTGTTCCAACAATTTGACTAACGCCTCCTAAATGGTTATGATCCACTGCCCTTACACAAAGCCTTCTCATTGCAATCACAAGCCTTCTTTGACTCAAAAATTCCTCAGAGGTGGGATGATCTCACCTCAGCACTTACATGGCAACCGACCCGCTCTCTACCCCTCTTCTAGTCCTTACTTGCTGGCTCCTTCCCCTTATAATCCTTGCTAGCCAAAATCATACAGCCTCCGAACCCCTCAACCGACAACGAATGCACATCACACTCCTAACATCCCTCCAAATCTTCCTGATCATGGCCTTCAGCGCCACCGAGATCCTTATATTCTATGTAATATTTGAAGCCACTCTCATCCCCACACTTGTTCTCATCACACGATGAGGCAACCAAGCAGAACGACTCAAAGCAGGCACATACTTCCTGTTTTACACACTAGCAGGCTCTCTCCCCCTCCTTATCGCCCTCATATTATTACAAAATAGCACCGGAACCCTGTCCCTCCTCATCCTCCAATGCTCCGACCCCTTCTCACTCAACACTTGCGCACACAAATTATGATGAACAGGCTGCTTACTAGGCTTCCTAGTAAAACTGCCACTATATGGCGCCCATCTTTGACTACCCAAAGCACACGTAGAGGCCCCCATTGCAGGCTCCATAGTCCTTGCCGCAGTTCTCTTAAAACTTGGAGGTTATGGAATAATACGACTACTGCCCGTCCTAGAGCCCCTGACCAAAGAACTAAGCTACCCTTTCATCATCCTTGCACTCTGAGGGGTGGTTATAACGGCATCCATCTGCTTACGCCAAACAGACCTAAAATCCCTCATTGCCTACTCATCAGTAAGTCACATGGGCTTGGTAGCAAGCGCAATCCTCATCCAAACTCCCTGAGGCCTCACCGGGGCCTTAATTCTTATAATCGCCCACGGCCTTACCTCTTCAGCCCTATTCTGCCTAGCAAACACCAACTATGAACGAACACACAGCCGAACAATGCTACTAGCACGAGGCCTACAAATAGCCCTCCCCCTAATAGCAACCTGATGGTTCATTGCTAGCCTTGCCAACTTGGCCCTACCACCACTCCCAAATCTCATAGGCGAACTTATAATCATTACTTCACTATTCAACTGATCGCCCTGAACCATTATCCTTACCGGAGCAGGCACCCTCATTACTGCAGGGTACTCCCTTCAAATATTTCTCACCACTCAACGAGGCCCCCTGCCAACACATATCCTTGCCCTAGAACCATCACACACTCGAGAACATCTTCTAATGACTCTTCACCTTCTCCCATTAATCCTCCTGATCCTCAAACCAGAGCTAATCTGAGGCATGATTACCTGCAAGTATAGTTTAATGTTAAAACGTTAGATTGTGATTCTAAAAACAGAGGTTAAACTCCTCTTACCTGCCGAGAGAGGCGCGAAGCATCAAAGACTGCTAATCTTTGCCACCCAAGTTAAACCCTTGGGCTCACTCGCAATCGCTCCTAAAGGATAATAGCTTATCCATTGGTCTTAGGAACCAAAAACTCTTGGTGCAAGTCCAAGTAGTAGCAATGCACCCTGCCCCTTTAATAATAGCATCCAGCCTACTCACCATTTTCGCCATCCTAGCATATCCCTTGCTTACAACATTTACCCCCCGCCCACTCCAAAAAGAATGGGCACTCTCCCAAGTAAAAACAGCAGTAAAACTAGCCTTCTTCGTCAGCCTCCTTCCCCTGTGCTTATTTTTCAATGAAGGCGCGGAAACCATTATCACCACCTGAAACTGAGTAAACACCTCCACCTTCGACATAAACATCAGCCTTAAATTCGACCACTACGCCATTATCTTCACCCCCGTGGCCCTCTACGTAACTTGATCAATTCTCGAATTTGCATCATGATACATACACACAGACCCTTTTATAAACCGTTTCTTCAAGTACCTCCTCACCTTCCTCATCGCCATGATCATCCTCGTCACAGCAAACAATATATTCCAACTATTTATTGGCTGAGAAGGAGTCGGAATCATATCATTCCTCCTTATCGGCTGATGGTATGGCCGAACAGACGCAAACACCGCCGCCCTCCAGGCCGTCTTATATAACCGTATTGGAGACATCGGACTAATCCTTAGCATAGCATGAATGGCAATAAACCTGAACTCTTGGGAAATACAACAGATATTCATCACCACTAAAAACCTCGACCTCACCCTTCCTCTCCTTGGAATAATTATTGCCGCCACCGGAAAATCAGCCCAATTTGGACTCCACCCCTGACTGCCCTCCGCAATAGAAGGTCCTACACCAGTCTCTGCCCTACTGCATTCTAGCACTATAGTAGTTGCAGGGATCTTCCTCCTGATCCGAATAAGCCCTCTTTTAGAAAACAACCAAACTGCCCTTACCGCCTGCCTATGTCTGGGAGCCCTAACAACACTATTCACTGCCACCTGTGCTCTTACCCAGAATGACATCAAAAAAATTGTTGCCTTCTCAACATCAAGCCAACTAGGCTTGATAATAGTCACAATTGGGTTAAACCAACCTCAACTTGCCTTTCTACACATCTGCACCCATGCTTTCTTCAAAGCAATGCTATTCCTATGTTCAGGCTCTATTATCCACAGCCTCAACGACGAACAAGACATCCGAAAAATAGGCGGCATACATCACCTCACACCCTTCACTTCCTCTTGCCTTACAATTGGCAGCCTCGCCCTAACAGGCACCCCATTTCTGGCAGGCTTCTTCTCAAAAGACGCCATTATTGAAGCACTAAACACCTCTTACCTTAACGCCTGAGCCCTAATCCTAACACTCATCGCCACTTCTTTTACAGCCATTTACAGCCTACGTATTGTCTTCTTCGTGTCCGCCGGACATCCTCGATTCAACCCCCTCTCCCCTATTAATGAAAACAACCCAAAAGTCATCAACCCTATCAAACGACTAGCTTGGGGAAGCATTATCGCCGGCCTACTAATTACCTCCAACATCGTACCCATAAAAACACCCATCATAACAATGCCCCCCTTACTAAAACTCGCCGCCCTCCTGGTTTCTATCCTCGGCCTTCTACTAGCCTTAGAGCTAGCATCGCTAACAAACAAACAATTCAAAACCAAACCACAACTTAAACCCCACCATTTCTCCAATATACTTGGATTCTTCCCAACAGTAATGCATCGTCTAACACCCAAACTAAACCTAACACTAGGCCAAATAATTGCCAATCAAATAATAGACCAAGCCTGAATTGAGAAAACAGGCCCCAAAGCCCTAGCCTCCGCCAACATCTCCTTTGCTACAATAACAAATAATGCCCAACAAGGCACAATTAAAGCCTACCTCACCCTATTCTTCCTCACTATTACCCTTATAGCACTAATCTTCATCCTTTAGACAGCACGAAGCGTCCCCCGACTCAAACCCCGCGTCAACTCAAGTACTACAAATAGGGTAAGAAGAAGGACCCACGCGCTAATAATTAGCATTTCCCCTCCAAACGAATACATTAATGCCACTCCTCCCATGTCCCCTCGAAACACAGAAAAATCAGTAAACTCATCTACAGACACCCAAAAAACCTCATACCAATCTTCCCAGAAGAAACCAGAAACTAAAAATACTACCACCAAATACATCACCATATACACCACAACAAACCGGCTGCCTCATCCCTCGGGATAAGGATCCGCGGCAAGAGCTGCTGAATATGCAAATACAACTAACATCCCTCCCAAATATACCAGAAATAAAATCAAAGATAAAAAACTCCCCCCGTGCCCAATCAAAACTCCACACCCAAACCCCGCCACCACCACCAATCCTAACGCAGCAAAAAAAGGCGAAGGATTGGAAGCAACCGCAATTAAACCCAACACTAAACCAATCAAGAAAAAAAGCATGACATAAGACATAGTTCCTGCCAGGAATTTAACCAGGACCAATGGCTTGAAAAACCACCGTTGTATTTCAACTACAAGAACACTAATGGCAAACCTACGCAAAACCCACCCACTCCTAAAAATTGCTAACAATGCATTAATTGACCTCCCTGCCCCCTCCAACATTTCAGTCTGATGAAACTTTGGCTCTCTACTCGGACTATGTTTAATCATCCAAATCGTCACAGGACTATTCCTCGCCATACACTACACATCTGATATTGCCACCGCATTTTCATCAGTAGCACACATCTGCCGAGACGTAAACTACGGCTGACTAATCCGAAACCTACACGCCAACGGCGCATCCATGTTTTTTATCTGTATTTATATACATATCGGCCGAGGCCTCTATTACGGCTCCTACCTATACAAAGAAACATGGAATATCGGTGTCGTCCTTCTCCTCCTAGTAATGATAACCGCCTTCGTAGGCTACGTTCTCCCGTGAGGACAAATATCGTTCTGAGGCGCTACTGTAATCACCAACCTTCTTTCCGCTGTACCTTACATCGGCAATACCCTTGTTCAATGAATCTGAGGAGGATTCTCGGTAGATAACGCCACCCTGACCCGCTTCTTTACATTCCACTTTCTACTCCCATTTATCATTGCAGCCGTAACCATAATCCATTTACTCTTCCTCCACGAAACAGGCTCCAACAACCCCTTAGGGCTAAACTCAGACATAGACAAAATCACATTCCACCCCTACTTCTCCTACAAAGACCTCCTAGGCTTTGTCTTACTACTCATCCTACTCTCCTCCCTAGCATTCTTTTCCCCTAACCTCCTAGGAGACCCAGATAATTTCATTCCCGCCAACCCCCTCGTCACCCCTCCTCATATTAAACCTGAATGATACTTCCTATTCGCATACGCCATTCTCCGCTCAATCCCTAATAAACTAGGAGGAGTCCTAGCACTTTTAGCTTCCATCCTGGTTCTTATAATCGTTCCCATACTCCACACATCCAAACAACGAAGCCTAACATTCCGCCCCTTCACCCAATTCCTATTTTGAACGCTAATTGCTAATGTTATCATCCTCACCTGAATTGGAGGCATACCTGTTGAACACCCCTTCATCATCATTGGCCAAGTAGCCTCTTTTTTATACTTCTCCCTATTCCTAATTATCATTCCCCTAACAAGTTGACTAGAAAATAAAATTCTAGAATGATCTTGCACTAGTAGCTTAATTTCAGAGCACCGGTCTTGTAAGCCGGACGCAGGGGTTAAAATCCCCTCTTCTGCTACCAATAATCTCAAAGAAGGGGGATTTAAACCCCCACCTCTAGCCCCCAAAGCTAGCATTCTCAACTAAACTATTCCTTGCACACAGAGCTGACCAACAGTACATATATGTAATTTTATGCATATATATACATTAACCATATAAATGAATTATACCTAGCACATACTTTGTATAATAACCATTCATAGAATTCAACCATCCAAGAAACAACTGATAAAGCAGGTCTGACTAAAACATGAAAATGTATAAGCCAAATTACATTAACTCTAGGACAAACAGAACTTGAAAGCCCCCAGCAAAAATTTGTAACTAATAAATATACACCAAGTATTAAGACATCCTATAGGATTAAAACATCCCGCCCAATAAGAACCGACCATCAGTTGATATCTTAAGACATACGGTTATTGAAGGTGAGGGACAAGTATTAGTGGGGGTCGCACTCAGTGAACTATTCCTGGCATTTGGTTCCTACTTCAGGGCCATAACAATCCAAATACCCCATATTGTCTCTTGACGCTTGCATAAGTTAATGGTGGCAATCATACTCCTCATTACCCACCAAGCCGAGCATTCTTTCTACAGCGCAGCTGGTTCTCTTTTCTCTTTTTCCTTTCACCTGGCATCTCACAGTGCACAGGAAAATGTTAAAACAAGGTTGAACATTTTGGATTTTGAAAGTAATAATAGTAATGAATGGTGAAAAGACATTACACAAGAATTGCATATTAGGATATCATGAGCATAACATGCAAGTATCACTCCTAAGATATCTAAGATACGCCCCCTTGTTTCAAAGGTTTTTAGTCGTTAAACCCCCCCTACCCCCCCTCCACTCCTGAGATCGCTAACACTCCTGAAAACCCCCCGGAAACAGGAAAACCTCGAGCAGCATTTTACTTCCACCAAAATGGTTCTATTTATATTATTATAAATATGTGAAT